ACAAGTATTCAATTGGTTCGGGCTTGCTTAGTATTGAACTGGGACCAAGAAAAAAATGGTTCTATAGAAGAGGTTCATGCTTCCTTTGTTGAGGTAAGGGCAAATGATCTGATTCGCGATTTCATAAGAATTGAGTTAGTCAAGTCTACGACTTCGTATACCGGAAAAAGGTATGATACGGCGGGTTCGGGATTAATTCCCGATAATCGATTAGATCGTACCAATATCAATCCTTTTTTTTCCAAGGCGAAGATTCAATCATTTACCCAACATCAAGGAACTATCGGTACGTTGTTGAATCAAAATAAGGAATGTAAGTCTTTGATAATTTTGTCATCATTCAATTGTTCTCGAGTTAGTTCATTCAACGTCAACGGTTTGAAATATAACAACGATGTGACAACATGGTTGGACCCCGTAAACCCAATAAGGGATTGGTTTGGCCCCTTAGGTACTATTGTACCTAAAATAGTGAATTTTTATTCATCTTTTCATTTAATAACTCATAATCAGATCTTGTTAAATAAATATTTGAAACTTGACAATTTGAAACAGACTTTCCAAGTACTTCAAGTATTTCATTGCTATATAATATTTGAAAATAAAAGGATTTATACGGGTGATGACATCATTTTGACTCCACTCTATTTATATTGGTACTTTATCGAAATAGATTTTTGGGAAGAGACATCCGCAATAATGAGCCTTGGGCAATTTCTTTGTGAAAATATATGTCTATTTCAAGATGGATCATACATAAAAAAATCAGGTCAAATTTTAATTATTGATATTGACTCTTTAGTTATAAGATCAGCTAAGCCCTATTTGGCTACTCCAGGAGCAACGGTTCATGGACATTATGGGGAAACCCTTTATGAAGGAGATACATTAGTTACATTTATATATGAAAAATCGCGATCTGGTGACATAACACAGGGTCTTCCAAAAGTGGAACAAATCTTAGAAGTGCGTTCGGTTGATTCAATATCGATGAACCTTGAAAGGAGAGTTGAAAGTTGGAACGAACATATACCAAAAATTCTTGGAATCCCCTGGGGATTCCTGATTGGAGCTGAGCTAACCATAGCCCAAAGTCGTATCTCTTTGGTTAATAAGATTCAAAAGGTTTATCGATCCCAGGGGGTGCAGATTCATAATAGACATATAGAGATTATTGTACGTCAAGTAACATCAAAGGTGTTGGTTTCAGAAGATGGAATGTCTAATGTTTTTTTACCTGGAGAATTAATCGGATTGTTGCGAGCGGAACGAGCAGGGCGTGCTTTGGACGAAGCAATCTGTTATAGGGCAATCTTATTGGGAATAACGAAGGCATCCCTGAATACTCAAAGTTTCATATCCGAAGCAAGTTTTCAAGAAACTGCTAGAGTTTTAGCAAAAGCTGCTCTACGAGGCCGTATTGATTGGTTGAAGGGCCTGAAAGAGAATGTTGTTCTGGGGGGGATTATCCCTGTCGGTACCGGATTCCAAAAATTAGTGTGCCACTCAAGGCAAGACAAGAACATTCATTTGGAAATCAAAAATAAAAATCTATTCGAGTTGGAAATGAGAGATATTTTGTTACATCATAGAGAATTTTTTTTTTCTTGCGTCCAAAACAATTTCCATGAGACACCAGAAAAATCATTTACGCGATTTCATAATTCCTAAGGTAAGGGTAGATTCATTCTTTCTTTTGACTTTCTATTTATTGATTTGGTAATAAATAAAATGAAATATTAATAATAAAAATGAATGGTTGGGGCTGTGTATCAACGGTCAATCCCGGCAGAAGGTTCCGTCGGAACAATTTTTTATTTGTTCAAAAAAAAAGAGAAAGTGCGGGAAAAAATGACAAGAAGATATTGGAACATCAATTTAGAAGAGATGATGGAAGCAGGAGTTCATTTTGGTCATGGTACTAAGAAATGGAATCCTAGAATGGCCCCTTACATCTCTGCAAAGCGTAAAGGTATTCATATTACAAATCTTACTAGAACTGCTCGTTTTTTATCAGAAGCCTGTGATTTAGTTTTTGATGCAGCAAGTGGGGGAAAAAATTTCTTAATAGTTGGTACCAAAAATAAAGCAGCGGATTCAGTAGCATCAGCTGCAATAAGGGCTCGATGTCATTATGTTAATAAAAAATGGCTTGGTGGTATGTCAACGAATTGGTCTACTACAGAAACGAGACTGCATAAGTTTAGGGATTTAAGAGCAGAACAAAAGATGGGGAAACTCGATGGTCTCCCCAAAAGAGATGCTGCAATGTTGAAGAGAAAATTATCTACTTTGCAAACATATCTGGGTGGGATCAAATATATGACGGGGTTGCCCGATATTGTAATCATCGTCGATCAGCAAGAAGAATATACGGCCCTTCGGGAATGTATCATTTTGGGGATTCCAACAATTTGTTTAATTGATACAAATTGTGACCCAGATCTCGCAGATATTTCGATTCCAGCCAACGATGACGCTATAGCTTCAATTCGATTGATTCTTAATAAATTAGTATCCGCAATTTGTAAGGGTCGTTCTAGCTATATAAGAAGTTGTTGATTATGATTATGTTATGATTAAGAATAATAAGATTAGTTAATTAGTCGGGAACTTCATAGATTTATTGAATTGGTTACTATTCTTTTCTTGGATTAAAAAAAAATGGGGATATTTATCTTTTTTTTATGTGATTTCTTGATATCCTAAATATATGATTAATGATTAAAGTAGAGATGAGTTGAGAAAGAGATGGTTGAATCAAAATAATTCCTTTTTTTAAGTTGATTTATATCCGAGGACAATATGAATGTTATACCATGTTCCATTAAAACGCTCAAAGGATTATATGATATATCAGGTGTAGAAGTAGGCCAACATTTATATTGGCAAATAGGAGGTTTACAAATTCATGCCCAAGTACTTATCACTTCTTGGGTCGTAATTGCTATCTTATTAGGTTCAGTCATCATAGCCGTTCGAAATCCACAAACCATTCCGACCGACGGTCAAAATTTCTTCGAATATGTTCTTGAATTTATTAGAGACTTGAGCAAGACTCAGATTGGAGAAGAATATGGTCCCTGGGTTCCCTTTATTGGAACTATGTTCCTATTTATTTTTGTTTCTAACTGGTCAGGTGCCCTTTTACCTTGGAAAGTCATACAGTTACCTCATGGGGAGTTAGCCGCCCCCACGAATGATATAAACACTACTGTTGCTTTAGCTTTACCGACGTCAGTGGCATATTTTTATGCGGGTCTTACCAAAAAAGGATTAGGTTATTTCGGGAAATACATTCAACCAACCCCAATACTTTTACCAATTAACATCCTAGAAGATTTCACAAAACCCCTATCTCTTAGTTTTCGACTTTTCGGGAATATATTGGCTGATGAATTAGTAGTTGTTGTTCTTGTTTCTTTAGTACCTTTAGTAGTTCCTATACCTGTTATGTTTCTTGGATTATTTACAAGTGGTATTCAAGCTCTTATTTTTGCAACTTTAGCCGCGGCTTATATAGGGGAATCCATGGAAGGTCATCATTGATTAGCTTTCGAAATAGTCTTTTTTTTTAGATTATCCCAATTCCGGAAATGCACGGTTCAAGATAATCTACTCGGTTCTTGGTTGGGGAACATAATAGATACAAATACGTATGTATATACGATTAGAGTTGTAGGGGGAAAGATAGACTTACGAAATTGTGAAAAAAAAAAGATGGATTGGAGGGTCATGGTAGATATATGGTAATGTCTATAAGTCTGCCCAGACCCTGTATATCTTTCGAAGAAAGATTCTAGAATCCGATTCCATATAAAATATGGGTGGTTTACGTTATGAAAGAAACTAATGTATATGTGATATTAGATATATACTAGTTATATAAGGGTTATCCCTATCTAATTTATTATTTTCATTCGAAGTTTTTAGTTACTTCGACTCGATAGATTTGAATGATCAAATAAGTAATAATTCATTGGTTACTTGTATCATTAACTATTTTTTTTTTAGTATGAGGAACTTATCATGAATCCACTTATTTCTGCCGCTTCCGTTATTGCTGCTGGATTGGCCGTAGGGCTTGCTTCTATTGGGCCCGGAGTTGGTCAAGGTACTGCTGCGGGCCAAGCCGTAGAAGGTATTGCAAGACAACCGGAAGCAGAAGGTAAAATACGAGGTACTTTATTGCTGAGTCTAGCTTTTATGGAAGCTTTGACAATTTATGGGCTGGTCGTGGCATTAGCGCTTTTATTTGCGAATCCTTTTGTTTAATTGAATCCTAGAATTCAAATCAAAAAGTACGTTACATATTTTTTCTATTAACTCGTTGCCGTTGACTTCTGCGAATTATATCAACACTTTACTCCTAAATTATGTATTTGTTGAGACAATACCATACCCCGGGAAGGCCTGATTTGAGGATGAGGAATTAGTGGATTTGCCCGCTTTTTTCCTTCCCGTCTACTATGGAAAAGTTGTTTACTTTTATTTTAGGAATTCAACAAGGGAGATATTTCGCAATTGACATGAGACCTAAGACCTAACCCAATAAGATACTTATCGGAAACTTCAAAAAAGGGGGGGCGAGCGAAGTGATACAAAAAGAACTCTGTTCTTTGTTAGTCCTATCTATAAGAGGAGCACATATGAAAAATGTAACCGATTCTTTCCTTTCCTTGGGCCATTGGCCATCCGCCGGGAGTTTCGGGTTTAATACCGATATTTTAGCAACAAATCCAATAAATCTAAGTGTAGTGCTCGGTGTATTGATTTTTTTTGGAAAGGGAGTGTGTGCGAGTTGTATATTTCAAGAATAGGTTGGATCCAACCGGCTGCACTTTATTTCTAATTTATATTCTTTTTTTTATAGGATAAATAGGAAAAAAGTGCACGATCTCGGCGAATTACTTCTGAATAAATTAATAAATCATATGTAAGAACCATAGCATTTCGTGATTCATTGGTAAATAAACTCTGATTCTCTATCGACCGATAAT